AAAAAAAAAGAATCAAAAAAAAGGCGACGATTTAAATCCAGATTTCTCCAGTACCTTATTTAAAATCACAAACCGAAAATAGAAGCGAGAAGCGAAAAATAGCAGAGCAATGTTGCATCAGACTACTTGTCTTCTTGTAGTTGGATCTCCAAGTTTTTGGAATGCTCCAAATTCCACTTGAGCATCCAAATCCGGGTCAATACCAGCAAAAACATCTCTGAACAAGGTTCTAGCACCATGCCAAATGTGTCCGAAAAAGAAAAGCAGAGCAAACGAAGCGTGTCCAAAAGTAAACCAACCCCTTGGACTGCTACGAAAAACACCATCGGATTTCAAAGTAGCACGATCTAATTCAAAAATTTCACCCAATTGAGCACGTCTAGCATATTTTTTCACAGTAGCAGGATCACTATAATTCACTCCATTCAGTTCGCCACCATAGAACTCAACAGTTACACCTACTTGTTCGACACTATACTTCGATTCTGCCCTTCTAAAAGGAACATCGGCTCTAACAATTCCATCTCCGTCTACCAAAACAACTGGAAATGTTTCAAAAAAAGTAGGCATACGACGTACAAAAAGTTCACGCCCTTCTTTATCTTTAAAGATAGGGTGTCCTAACCACCCAACAGCTATTCCATCCCCGTTATCCATTGAACCCGCTCTGAACAATCCCCCTTTCGCCGGATTATTTCCGATGTAATCATAAAAAGCTAATTTTTCAGGAATTTTAGACCAAGCTTCTGATAAACTTTGATTTTCGGCTAGTCCAGCACTAACTCTTCGATATATTTCTTGCTGAAAGTATCCCTGATCCCATTGATAACGGGTGGGACCAAATAATTCGATGGGGGTAGTTGCTGAACCATACCACATAGTTCCAGCAACAACAAAAGCTGCAAAAAAGACAGCAGCGATGCTGCTGGAAAGAACGGTTTCAATATTACCCATACGTAATCCTTTGTATAGACGTTGAGGCGGGCGGACACTAAGATGGAATAAGCCTGCTAATATGCCCAATGTCCCTGCTGCAATATGATGAGAGGCTATTCCTCCTGGAACAAAAGGATCAAAACCTTCCACACCCCACGCTGGATTTACAGATTGTACCTTTCCAGTTAGGCCATACGGGTCGGACACCCATATTCCAGGACCATACAATCCTGTTACATGAAATGCCCCAAAACCAAAGCAAGCCACTCCTGAGAGAAATAAATGAATTCCAAAGATCTTAGGTAAATCCAAAGAAGGTTTTCCTGTACGTTCATCACCAAATATTTCTAGATCCCAATACACCCAATGCCAGATAGCTGCCAAGAAGCACAAGCCAGAAAACACAATATGTGCCCCGGCTACACCTTCGTAACTCCAAATACCCGGATTCGTTATCGTCCCTCCTGTAATACTCCAACCGCCCCATGAATTGGTTATTCCTAAACGAGTCATGAAGGGTATGACGAACATGCCTTGTCTCCACATTGGATCAAGAACGGGATCGGAGGGATCAAAAACTGCTAATTCATATAGAGCCATTGAACCGGCCCAACCAGCAACCAGAGCTGTATGCATTATATGGACAGAAAGCAAACGGCCGGGATCATTCAATACGACGGTATGAACACGATACCAAGGCAAACCCATGGGACTACCCCTTTATTAAGAAAAAATAGACACTATGTAACTTTATTGCATTGAAAAAAACTCTGCTATGTACCCCCCCTTTTTTTTTTTCAGTGGATTATCTCGAAAAAAGGATGAATATTTGTTCTATTCTTTTAGTAATATCTTTTAGTAATAATGGAAGAGTTCGGTTCGTAGGAAAAAAGAGAAGCAGATCTATTCTATACTCGATAAGTACCAATACGCAATGGGGGTTGATTCCCTTTTCTATGAGCGGATGCATCCACATTTGGCCATCATTCAAAGGACCTACTCGTAAGAATTTTCCTTTATTTTATGAACTTATTCAATCTATGTATAAAATATGATAAAGGACAATATTATTAAGACAAGAAGTCCATTATTACGCTTCCACATCAAAGTAAACTAGAGTACTTAATTCTTTTTTTCTTTCATTTTATGCCTATTGGTGTTCCAAAAGTACCTTTTCGAAGTCACGGAGAAAGGAATGCATCTTGGGTTGACGTATAGTGCGACTTGTCAAACCTATTGGGTCGTATGGGATTTCCCCATTCTCTCCCCCGATCGAGATAGCCTCGGTTTCGCCCAAAAAAAATTGATTGAATTATCAAAAATTTGTAGCGTGAAGTGCAATGAAGTGCAATTAGATCCATTTTGTGCGGAGGTATCCAGATTAATATTAGCAATAAAAAAATTTATGGTCGTCTTGGCTGGACCAATAAAATGAGGTATCCAGGCTCCGTTTAGAAAAACCCAATTGGGAATATATCTATTATTATTACTTAGATCATAGATATCATAAACAATTCCATTTCGAAATTTATTCGCAATAGGAGTGATCTCAAACTGTTAATCAATGGAATAATAAATATGATGAATATGTCGAAGATTTGGCGGAAGACATGAAAGAAATGAATTAAAAAAAAAAAGGGGGCGAAGTCATAGCAAAAAAGAGACGTGGTATTGGGGTCATTTGTCCTATATGTCAAATAAAAATCGGGCACATCCTTACTCGGAGTAGAGCATAAACCTAAAAAAATGGAAGAAGCCCAGTCAGGAACAAGAAAATGACATCGTGATTTTTGGATTGGATCTCGATGAAAAAATACATCAATGAAAAGTTAGTTCGATTAGTGAATTGCTTTTTTTATATTAGAATATTATAGGTATAGGAAACCGGTCAAACTCGTCGTTATTGAAAAATGGAAGAAAAGCCCCTTTGATAGAAAGAGCTCGCTAGGAAAAAAAGAGGGGGCTGGGAGCTACACATTGATTTTTTTTTTCGCAAGTTTTGTTGAACCGTATGCATCAAAAGGTGCCTGTACGGCTCCGAAGGGATACAATTTGATTTTATCCTAATCAACCGACTTTATCGAGAAAGATTACTTTTTTTAGGCCAAATGATTGATAGCGAGATCTCGAATCAACTTATTGGTCTTATGGTATATCTTAGTATAGAGAATGAGACCAAGGATTTGTATTTGTTTATAAACTCTCCTGGCGGGTGGGTAATACCCGGAATAGCTATTTATGATAGTATGCAATTTGTGCGACCAGACGTACAGACAATATGTATGGGATTGGCCGCCTCAATGGGGTCTTTTCTCCTGGTCGGGGGACAAATTACCAAACGTCTAGCATTCCCTCACGCTTGGCGCCAATGAGTTTTTTATTTGAGAGAAAAAAGAAGACTATGCCTTCGCCATATGAATTATTAATATTAAGTAATAATAGCATGGCACTTCGAATTCGATATGAAAATTTTTATTGTTTTTTTTTTTCAAAATATTCGATTATGTATCGAAGGAGTAGTATGAGATAAAAGAGGGGTATTCCGAGTTTATCTTACCTAATTGTAGGCCTATTACAGCGTCACAAACTTTTTTCACACCGGAAGGTTATTAACAATATTTATGTTATGAAAAAGTACGCAAATAAAAAAAAGAAGATTATTTTTTCTTTTTTATTTGAAAAAAAAAAACAAAGAAACTTTGGGATTGCTGAGTCACAAACGAAATAAATATATAAAGCAACGGGGCCATCATAGTATTTTTGAACTCCTCCAAAAAAAAAAGAAGGGTGGTAATTGGATCATTGACCGATCTGGGTATAATAGACCCCATATTTTCTCTTTCGTTGATGACTTTCGTTGATGAAAGGTAAAAAGGCGAATTCCATTGTCGAGCCGTATGCAATGCGAAAAAAATGCCTGTACGGTTGTTCAATTCTATCTTTTTCTTATTCTTTATCTCTTCCCCCCGCCTAATCGTGCGAGATAGAGGAACCTTTTATTATGTTATAATATATCATCAGGGTAATGATCCATCAACCTATTGGCGGTTTTTCTGAGGGACAGACGGGAGAAATTATCCTGGAAGCGGAAGAACTACTGAAACTGCGCGAAATCCTTACAAAGGTTTATGTACAAAGAACAGGCAAGCCCTTATGGGTTGTATCCGAAGACATGGAAAGGGATGTTTTTATGTCAGCAACAGAAGCCCAAGCTCATGGAATTGTTGATCTTGTAGCGGTTGGATAAAAAATAACAGTGATTTCACGCAAATGCACGATTTAAGATTTTATCTTCTTACTTCTTAGGGGTTTAATATTCTATTAATCTATTAAATAGAAGAAATTCATAATCATACGGTTAGGATCGATCTAAACCAGCCCATAATGTATAATTCAGCATGCCAACTATTAAACAACTTATTAGAAACCCAAGACAGCCAATCAGAAACGTCACGAAATCCCCCGCTCTTGGGGGATGCCCTCAGCGCCGAGGAACATGTACAAGGGTGTATGTGCGACTCGTTTAAATCATGGGCTGAGACAAAACAAAAGAATTTCCAGTATCAATGATCAGTACCTGTGAATCGGATAGAATGGAAGAACTGCATTCACTATCTAAAAAAGATAGATCTATCATATCTTTCTATTGTGTATGAAATTTATGGTTTCCATTGGTGCAAATTACATCACCTCAATTTGCAATTTAAGGTGAGAAAGAATTCCCCGTTGGTAACAAATAGTTTATCCATTAAGCGAGGGGAAATACTATTAAAAAAAAGGAAGAAAGATTATGTTTCTACTCTTGCAAGAACGGACTAACAGGGTCAGCTACCCCAGCAATTTTCATAATTAAATACCGTTACTGTAGAAGGTCTATCTCGTTATGAAAGACCTATTACTAGAAAATTCACGGGTAGAGCCAAAGAGTGGTAACTGTACAAGTTACCAATAACATTGATTAAATGAAGAAAGGGGCTCCGGTGTATAGAGAGGACCTCACCGTTTAAGAAGTAACCATAGAGACGATGGAACCCACAATTTCTTTATCTATTTTTATTTACTACTTTGTTTAAAATATTGAAATTGTTTTTCCAATGCCTAGAAAAAGGGAAAAAAGCGTGGTCGGGAAGGTTAGAGTAGCAAAAGCCATTGGAATTTTGATTTTATAAATTGGAAGAATCCGTTTTGTTATTAATAGACTAGGAAAGGGGAAAAGAATAACTGAAAGAAAGGCAATCAATTAGTTATTCATCAAAGTTTCATTTATTCAATGACCAGAATTAGACGAGGATATATAGCTCGGAGACGTAGAACAAAAATTCGTTTATTTGCATCAAGCTTTCGTGGGGCTCATTCAAGACTTACTCGAACAATTACTCAACAGAAACTAAGAGCTTTGGTTTCGGCTCATCGTGATAGAGATAGGAAAAAAAGGGATTTTCGTCGTTTGTGGATCACTCGAATAAATGCAGTAATTCGTGGGAATCGGGTATCCTATATTTATAGTAGATTAATACACAACCTGTATAAGGCGCACTTGCTTCTTAATCGTAAAATACTTGCACAAATAGCTATATCAAATAGGAATTGTCTTTATATGATTTCCAATGAGATCATAAAATAAAGAAGTTGGAAGGAATTCGTCATAATTTTTAAATGGAGTTCTCTGGAGAATGAACTCCGGGAAGGTAGAGTAGAAATTAGTATGAGATAATATGATAAAGTCGTCAAAATGAGCGAACACACTCAATAAAAAAAAAAAAAGATTTATTCTTCTTATGACACGACTGCTTCTCGTATTTTTTGAATAAAACATCCATCTGTGTTTGAGTTCGGATTGGAATTTTGATTCAGTTGAAGAGTAAGCCTATTTTTGTCTGGTTCTAAGACCGGTAGTTCTAGCGGTCGACTCACTTCTTTCAAATTGTTTCTCATTATTAAGAAAAGGTAACGAAGATAAAATACGAGCTTGTTTGATAGCAATAGTAATTAATCGTTGTTCTTTTAAGGTCAATCTATTCACCCGTCTAGATAATATTTTTCCTTGTTCACTAAAAAATCGACTAATTAAACTCATATTTCTATAATCAATTCGATCCCCCGATTGGATCGGGGGCAAACGCCTACGAAAAGATCGCTTGGATTTAAGAAAGAGTCGCTTAGATTTATCCATAATTTGTTTATTCCTTATCGCAAAAATCCCATTTCGCTGAAATTAAAAATGATTTCTAGAATTAATTAATAGGATTGGGTTTGTCTATATTTATTTATTTGTTTCCATTTAAATATATGAAATAATATAGATATATCTATATTATTTTTTCATGTTCCTTGGAAGGGTGACACACAAGCACTCGGTTCGATCTATATCTATTTCTTTATCTCCCCATGAATTGTATGTGTGTAACAATAGGGACAGAATTTTCTCAATTCCAATCGACTAGGTGTATTGTGTCGATTCTTTTGAGTAATATATCTGGAAATACCCCTTGATTCCTTATTAACACCCTTTCGAACACAACTGGTACATTCCAAAATAACCCTTACTCGGACATCTTTACCCTTGGCCATGAACCTCCTTTGGGTTTTTGATTCACCCAACTTTTCTATTTTCCGATCCGAAGCGAATAAGAAGCAAGGGACAAAAAAATAGAAGTTGCTAACCACTCAAAATCAAATTTTGAAATAAAGATTTTGTTGCAATCAATATAGTAAATAATAAGTAATAAAATAATTTCTAACTATATTGCTAATCACAGTACAGTATTTCATTTAAGTATCTTGTATTGTATGATACTCTTACCCTAGCCACATTTCCGTTTTCTTTTAACTGTATTATTAATTTAATTGGAGCCCAACCCGAGTTTCGCTGAGGTTGAATCCACTTTTTTCTTTCTCTTTCCTCCCTTATTCTATCTATCTAATTCTAAAAAAAAAAAAAAGAAAAGAGGGGAAAGAGAGATTAGTCACAAATATTTGATTTTATCTCGAATCTTCTTCACCCCTTTTCATTTCAATAACTAGAATGAAAAAAAAGGAAATGTCAATGCATCCGGGAATAAACGATTGATTTCTATCAATAAACCTGCTAAAGACCCGAACCATAGAGTACTTAGTACCGGTGCCACGGAAAGATATGTTTTTAGATCTCGCATTGAAAATCCTCCTTCTTTTTTTTGTATTCCATATTGTAATATATTATGGTAAGAGATGTATATGTAGTTAAAAACCACTTGTATTTGTTCGTGGAATCCCTGATTCAAATTGAAATGTGCAATGAGTCGGGGGATAAGATTTTCTTTTCTTTTTTCTTAAAGCAGAAAAAAGGGTCACTTTACACCTGAGAATTCCCAAGAAAAATATTTATTTAATATATTATTATATGTTATATGATATGAGACCAAAAAGAAGAAATGGCAAGATCCATTTTGCATATCAATGGAGGGAATAAAATAATCAGGATGTGGAAAACAAGACGGGGATTCTCTACAATGATACTGTAGACCAATTGAAAGGGATGTAGCGCAGCTTGGTAGCGCGTTTGTTTTGGGTACAAAGTGTCAC